CAAAATTAGAGTGTTGAAATTTTTCGTGGGGGGGATTTACAATTTAATGAGATTCTGAAAGGAGGGTTTATTTTATTTAAATTAAATAACTAAAGTTTTATCTTTTGCTGAAGAAGTTTTGATAGCTACGGATCACAAAAAACACTAAAATCATAACAGAAAAATGCATTGTGGAAAAATCGATAGTTTCTTTTTTAGTTCCGAAAATGAAACTAAAATTCAAATAGAAAAATAAAAAGAATGTAAATAGTCTTTCTTCTTTTTGTTGTTGCTTGAATATTTTATATTCAATTGAATATAATAAATAACAAGCATTTTTGTTTTCAAATCAAATAAATCATTATTTATCTATAATTCGTTGGAACAAAAAAAGGGGCCCGGCTAGGTACTGACCAGGCCAGGCCATCAGAATAAGAAGGGCCTTTCAAACAAAATCAACACAAAGATGTCTTCTTTTTTTTTTCTTTATTTTTATTTTCTTTTTTATTTATAGGCTCGTTCGAGCCCTTCCTTTATCTAATCTAAAAGAAATTCCTGATTTGTATATCTCTATAGAATAGAGAAAGAAAGACTCCTTACATTATGTGTAATGTAGTAATTCTCTTTTTCAATTGGGAGAGATGGCTGAGTGGACTAAAGCGTCGGATTGCTAATCCGTTGTACGAGTTATTCGTACCGAGGGTTCGAATCCCTCTCTTTCCGGTTCCGTTGATGACTTGATTTATTTATTTATTTTCCAATTTTTAAAATCTTAGTTAAACGTGTGGAATAGATAAAATCCTAAGAAAATTGGAAAATTAACCAAGGAAAAACCCTTTGGATTTTATTCTTCACGTCCAGGATTGCGTCCTGGATCATTAGATAGGAATCCAAAGATGAAGAGAGAAACAAAAAATATCACTACGGTATAAACGAAGAGTTTCAGAGTAAGCATTACACAATCTCCAAGATGATTTTTTTGGAAAAAAAAAGAGAATAGATCTTCCATTTTTCTACCACATATCCTATTTTGACACCAAGAAATGAGGTTTTTCTAGAAATAGAAATGAATTGTCAGAAATTCATTTGGAATAAGAGTTTTTCATTAACAAAAATTTCTTTCATATCCAAATTCGATATTGCGGGAGACCCTAATATAATAGGGTTAGGGTCTTTCACTGGAAAAGGGTCAAAAAAAGGAGGAAATGGGGTAAGCTGGATTTATGGCGACTATCCAAGAATTTCAATGTGTGAATCGAGGGTTGAGACTCTAAAACTTATCTGATTTTATCAATTGTTAGAGAATTTTTTCTCGAAGAAATCATGAATTTTCTAGGATATTATTAAGGATCTCATCGAAAACTTACAGCAGCTTGCCAAACAAAGGCTAAGAGAAAAAAAAACACAGGTATGACTGGCATAACATCTACGATTGGATTCAAAAAAGCATAGGCTTCGGGCAATTTGCCGAAGAAAAAACTACTCGAATAAAGGGCAGAATTAAGACAAATACAGATCAAACTAAAGATATTAAGCATAACAGACATTTTGTTCTTGGAGATAATTGCATTTTGATTGAGTTATTGATATAAGGAAAAAGGAAGAAAGGAAGTAAGGTATACAAAAAATCCTTCTTTTTCTTTGAACCCACCCAATCAAAAATCCTCCAATTCTCAAAGGAGAATAGAAGAAATCATACTTTCATACAATATCTTAATTGAATTATATGTAATGATCAATAAATTAAGTTGAATTCTATATCTATATGGATTAAAATCCTAGTAATAATCTATTCTATAGATATTTGGACTGGAGTTGACAAACAACCAATAACAATATTATTGTTTCTTAGTCTAGATTAAAAATTGATAATGGGGCGTGGCCAAGTGGTAAGGCAACGGGTTTTGGTCCCGCTATTCGGAGGTTCGAATCCTTCCGTCCCAGAGCCATATCCATTTTTTTATAATTTTAGAATAAAGATTGTTTTCTTGAACAACTTTCTGTTTAAAGTCTAATTTTAGATGGAATGTGATTCTTTTTTATCTTATATGAATCATATCTTTTTCATAAACTGAACTGAATCGAGTTCAAATGACACGTATCTGGACCTGAATCCATTTTTTATCAGGTAAGATGAAAACATGGATCAAAACAAAAGAGTTTGAATTCAAAAAAGTTGGGTGGGCTTTTCATCATATGTTAATTCCCTTTGATATTTAGGGAAGTTAGTTACTTGGAAAAACTTTCCATCCCATATCTATTTGAATTTTCAACGATGGATGTATTTTGAATCGAGATGCAAAAGAATCTATATTCCCTATCTCTTATTATTTATCCCGTAAATGAGGGAGTCTAATTAGTAATTAGATTTTTCTCGAGATCTCTGAATTCGAAACAAGAGCTAGTTCTTGGTACTAATTAAATTCAATCAATAGGACTAAAGTCTCTTAGTGGGTTAGACTAAAGCTTGACTAAATTTGGACTTATTGTTTGTCTTTGTAACTAGACAAGTCATTTCCCATACCGGATCGGGATTCCTTTTTTTCTCTATCATTCCCATAGAAAGAATAGGGGAGTGGATAGGAGATAATCAGTATTAATTTAAATATCTGTATCTGTCCAAATCTCATTAACAAATGATCAAATAACATATTTATATATGTTATGGAATCGATGTATTTTCTTTGAATCTCGTTTTTTTTATTTTATTTAGGTATTTTTTTTTGTTTGGCTATAATGAAGAATTGTAAATCTATGTAACGATTGGATTGAGGCAGGGGTTATTTATCCTATCCCTTTTATTCACTTTATGACAAGATTCAATTATTGAAATATTACTCAACCCCATGTTAAACAAAATACATATAAAATGAGGAAATGTTTAGCTTATATGTATCGTTCTATTTCAATGACAATAGTCTTTCGGTTTTTGTGAAAAAGGTTTGGGATCCCGTAAATTTTTTAAACTAAAATTAGTTAAATTAAGTATTATAGAATATCTATAACAGTGACAATTGTTCAGTCTATCTGATAGATATGAAAACCCCTCTCGATTTTTTCGATTTTGATTTTCGCAATCAGATGAAAAGAATAAAGATTCAAATCTTACCTTACATCAGTTTTTTTATCCATCTCATGAAAAAAAAAATGGGATTTCTTTCTTATTTTCTGTGATCTATTTATCTATTTGAAATCAGTGATGGGTCAATAAAAAAAAAAGACTTATCTTTTAATGATGTCTAAATAGGAACCTTTTTCCATTCGAAATAGTTTTAATAAATATTTTGAATGATTCCTTGTAAGTTGAATCTTTGGTACTCAAAAAGTAGGAAATAGGTCAATCTATCCTATTGAGTCACTTGAAGTAGCAGACTCAAAAAAAACTTATTTATTCGTTTATCTATTTCTATTTCTATATATATATGTTAAAGATGGTGTCTTGCTAAGACTTCTTCAGAAAAATCTTTACACATATCATATATAGAAGAAAAAGTATAGATTACGCGATGTCTATGTACAACCGAACCAATGACTATTCATGATTCCATGATTGAATCAATTCCATACCGGTTCCAAATTAGAGGAATGTTATGGTAAAACTTCGTTTGAAACGATGTGGTAGAAAGCAACGTGCGACTTGAAGGACAGATCCGTTGTGGATTTTTACATCCGCTATTTTATATTTATATAGGAATGAAGGTGCTCTTGGCTCGACATCGTTTGTTCTGTTCCACTCGAACCCTTCGTTTTTTGTTTTTTGTTGGGTTGTAAATAGTCCACGATGGAGCTCGAGTAGAAAGGATTAATTCATTTCTCGGGGGCAAGGATCTAGGGTTAATGCCAATCAATAAATTGGAACAACTTCGTAAATATATCTTCGAGATAGAAATGGAAAGGATCCAATTTGAGTAAGTTTCCAATTCAAAAGCAAAACCTGTTGGAATTGATCAAACGTTTTCGATCCAAAGTGTATCACGCGGGAATCAACTGTCCGTAGGATTCTTTGATAGAAAGAGAAATCACAAAAAAGGGTATGTTGCTGCCATTTTGAAAGGATTAAGAAGCACCGAAGTAATGTCTAAACCCAATGATTTAAAACAAAGATAAAGGATCCCAGAACAAGGAAACACCATTTTAATTGTCTCGATAGTCTCAATAACTGGATCAGACTGAAGAATCAAAATAGAATTTTAAACGAGACAAACAAAAGGGGGTAAAGACCACTCAATAAATGAAATTTATTAAAGATTTTTTCCTTTAAGCTATTTGAGAGTTATCCAACTTGAGTTATGAGTACGAATGGTTTCTTTTTCATTTTCAGGAAGGAAGAAGAAAAAAAAAAAAGACTTAAATCATAGTCTAATTGATTTTATAGGCTCATTTGTCATTTATTAGAATTCCATACATAGACAAAACTTCGAATCAAATCATTTTTTCTCGAGCCGTACGAGGAGAAAACTTCCTATACGTTTCTAGGGGGGGTATTGTTCATCTACATCTATCCCAATGAGCCGTCTATCGAATCGTTGCAATTGATGTTCGATCCCGAAGAGAAGGAAAAGATCTTCGAAAAGTGGGTTTTTATGATCCACTGAAGAATCAAACTTATTTAAATGTTCCTGCTATTCTATATTTCCTTGAAAAGGGTGCTCAACCTACAGGAACTGTTCAGGATATTTTAAAGAAGGCAGAAATTTTTAAGGAACTTCGACCTAATCAAACGAAATTCAATTAAAGAAATACCAAGGGGGGGGTAGTGATTTGTATATAACTTTGTATAAATTTTCTCTACTATTTTTTTATTTCCCCCCTTAATCCTGCTTTATTCGTATCTATTTCTCATTGCTTCTGTCGAATTCCATGGTCGATAACAACAAAACCTTAGTTTATTGATCATATAAATCTCAAATTCGGACATTTCATTTCTTTCAATTATGTGGTTTTCGTTGGAATTTGACTAACCAACAAGGAATCCAGTTTGCTTATTCCACTTAGATTGATGAAATACATTAAAAATCCGA